TTTTTTTTTTCTCTTTTAAACAAGATCGATCAAAATATTAAGTCTATTTTTAGGAATTTTGCGAAGAAAAAACCAAAAACGGAATTAAAAATTGACGATTTTGAGAAAGAAAAGATGAAGAAAACTCTGAAGGCTCTCGATGAAAACGAGAAGAAGAGAGAAGAAGAAAATGAACGAATGGCAATAGCAGAAATTTGGGATAGCGTTATATTTGCTCAAGCAATAAGAAGTTTGATACTCCTGATCCACGCTTTTCTTAGAAAAAACATTATATTGCCTTCATTGATAATAGCTAAAAATGTTGGACGTATGTTATTATTCCAATACCCCGAGTGGTATGAGGATTTTAAGGACTGGAAGAGTGAAATGCATGTTAAATGTACGTATAATGGTATTCCACTATCAGAAACAGAATTTCCTCAAGATTGGTTAACAGATGGTCTTCAGGTAAAAATTCTATTTCCTTTCCGTTTAAAACCTTGGCGAAGATCTAAACTACGATCTCATCATGGAGATCCAATGAAAAAAAAAGTAAAACAAGAAAATTCTAGTTTTTTAACAGTTTGGGGAACGGAAACAGAACTTCCTTTTGGTCCTGCCCGAACCCTACCTTCTTTTTTTGAACCCATATATAAAGAACTAAAAAAAAATATTCGAAAAGTGAAAAAGAATTATTTTCTACCTCTAAAAGTAAAAGTTTCAAAACCATGGGTTATCAAAATTTTTCCAGTTCTAAAACGAATAATGAATAAACTTGAAAAAGTAAACCCAATTTATTTATTTGAATTCAAGAAGGTGAAAGTATATGAACCAAATGAAAATGCAAAAGATTCAAAAGATAATAATAAGATTATTCCCGAATCGACCATGCAAATTCAATCTATGAATTGGACAAATTTTTTATTCATAGAAAATGAAATGAAAGATCTTGCTGATAAGACAATCATAATCAGGAATCAAATAGAAGAAATCGCAAAAGAAAAGAAAAAAAAAGTTCCAGCCTATGATGATAAAAGACCAGAATTAAAGAAAGATATTTGGCGGATATTCAAAAGAATAAATACTCGATTAATATGCAAATCACATTATTTTATGAAATCTTTCATTGAAAAAATATACATGGATATCCTGCTATGTATGGTTAGCATTTCGAAGGTCAATGCACAACTTTCAACAAAAAAAATTATCAATGAATCCATTTACAACGATGAAAGAAATCAAGAAGGAATTGATGAAACAGATCAACATACAATGAACTTTATTTCGACTATAGAAAAAGAAAAGGACTTTTCTAATCCTAGTAATAATTCAAATACTTATTACGATTTATCTTCCTTGTCCCAAGCATATGTATTTTACAAAATATCACAAACCCAATTACTTAACAACCATCACTTTAGATCTGTACTTCAATATCGCGGTACCCATCCTTTTATTAAGGACAAGATAAAGTATTATTCTATAACCCGAGGAATATTTAACTCCAAATCAAGGTATAAGTATAAGAAAATAAAGAAGCCTGGAATGAATGAATGGAAAAACTGGTTAAAGGGTAATTATGCATACAATTTATCTCAGAGCAAATGGTCTCGATTAGTATTAGTAGCGAAAAAATGGCGAAAAAAAATCAATCAAAATTGTACGATTCACAATAAAGAATCAATGAAATTTTCTTCATATAAAAAAGAAAAAGACCGATCAATTCATTACAAAAAAGAAAATTTCTATACAGTGTATTTATGGCCGAATCAAAAAGAAAAATTAAAAAAGCAATATGTATATGATCTTTTATCACATAAATATATATATTATGGGGATAGTAAAGATTCCTCTATTTATAAACCAAAATTACAACTAAAAAGGAACCAAAAAATTCCATATAATTTCAACATACAGAAACCCGAATTGTTTTATGGAATTATCAATTCCATAGAAAAAAATTATATTTTTAATAAGCATAAAAATCTGAATAGGAAATATTTTGATTGTAGAATTCTACATTTTTACCCGAAAAACACTATTGATGTAAACGATATTGATATTATCGACTTTACAAATGTACATATCGGTGCCAAACTTGAAAAAAATGCTAAGACTAAAAAAATGAATATTAATATAAAAAAATTGAAAAAAAAAGATCTTTTTTTTCTTTCAAAACATCAAGAAAAAGAAACAAATCTATACAAAAAAAACAACTCCAATCAAAAAAACTTTTTTGATTGGATGGGAATGAATCGAAAAAGGGAAAGAGTTTTTTGTAAAAAAAAAAAATCAAATCTGAAACTTTGGTTCTTCCCGGAATTCAGATTTCCTTTTGATACATATAAGGCATATAAGATTAAACCGTGGATCATCCCAATCAAATTACTTCTTTCCAATCAGAATTTAGATGAAAAAAAAAAAATTAGTCAAAATAAAAGTGTCAAAGATTCTATTTTAATAAAATTAAAAAACCAAGAAAAAAACGAAGAAAAGACAAATCTTGTGTCAGATCCAAGCAAACAAAAAAAAAAAAAGCCTCTTCAAAAGGATTATGCGAGATCTGAAAGTAAAAAGAAAAAACGATGCAAGAAAAGCAAGGAATCAGAACTAGATTTATTCCTAAATAAATATTTAATTGTTCAATTAAGATGGAACAACTTCGTTAATCATAAAATGACAAGAAATATCAAGGCATATTGTTTCTTACTTAGATTGATGGATCCAAGTTCTATAGCTCTAGCCTTAATTCGAAGAAAAGAGATGGATCTAGATGTAATCCTTAATAAGGACAATCTAACTCTTACAGAGTTTTTTAAAAAAGGAATATTGATTATCGAATCAACTCGTCTAGCTTTTATAACGGGTGGAAAATTAATTATGTATCAAACCATAAATATTTCATTGATCGATGGCGAAAAGAGTAATCACCAAATAAATATAAAATACAAAAAAAAAAAATATGTCAATAAAAAGAATTTTAATAAATTTACTGAACAACAAGGAAATATGCTTATGAATGGGAATCCAGATTATTATAATCTCTTTGTTCCTGAAAATATTCTATCTCCTAGACGTCGTAGAGAATTGAGAATTCTAATTTGTTTCAACTCTCCTAATTGGGATGTTGTGAATAGAAATCAAATATTTTACAATGAAAACAATATAAGAAACTCCACACAATTTCTGAATGAAGACAAAGGTTTTAATCTTAATATAGATTCAAATATAAAATATAAGTTGTTTCTTTGGCCCAATTACCGATTAGAAGATTTAGCTTGTATGAATCGCTATTGGTTTGATACCAATAATGGTAGTAATTTCAGTATGTCAAGGATACACATGTATACACGATTTAGAATTATCTAATTATATAATAGTATATTTGATATACTTTATGTCACATGTCAATATTCACATGTCATTTTCCGTAGATGAATGAAAAGTGAAGGATATATGTTATACTTTGCTACTTTGGTACATAAACATAACATAATATGTATTTACTTGTGTATCAATTCAATCTAGAAAGAAATTCACAGAATCTTTTTAGGTGCAAAAAAAGATTCTCTTTGGTAAATGTGTAAATGTATTATCCTTTTCTATCCAAATCCAATTTTCAATTGGATTTGGATAGAATCAAATAAAAAAACTATTTGGAAATGAATAAATTTTTATTTTTGTGTGTACTAGATTAAAAAAATGGAAATAACATTATTATAATAATAATAAAAATAATATATATATATTATTTTCTTTTTCCTAATCGGAAAAATCCGTGGAAAAGAAAGAAAAAAAAGTTTTTTATGATAAAAAATTCATTCATTTCACTTATTTCACAAGAAGAAAAAGAAGAAAACAGAGGTTCTGTTGAATTTCAAGTATTAAGTTTCACAAATAAGATACAAAGACTTACTTCACATTTGGAATTGCATAAAAAAGATTTTTTATCAAAAAGAGGTCTACAAAAAATTTTGGGAAAACGTCGACGTATGCTGGCATATTTGTCAAAGAAAAATGGAGTGCGTTATAAGAAATTAATTGATGAATTGGATATTCGAGAACCAAAAAATTGTTAATTTCATTGTTTGGATTTTTGAATTAGTAATTATTAGATTTTACATTTGGACGAATCTACTTTTTGAGGAATTCGTGAAATAATGAATTAAGGAAGAAAAGGTATGACTGTACCGACTAAAAAAAAAGATTTCATGATCGTTAATATGGGTCCTCACCACCCATCAATGCATGGTGTTCTTCGACTAATTGTTACTCTCGATGGTGAAGATGTTATTGACTGTGAACCTATATTGGGTTATTTACACAGGGGTATGGAAAAAATAGCAGAAAACCGAACAATCATACAATATTTGCCCTATGTAACACGTTGGGATTATTTAGCTACTATGTTCACAGAGGCAATAACGGTAAATGCACCAGAACAACTGGAAAATGTTCAAGTACCTAAAAGGGCTAGCTATATCAGAGTAATTATACTGGAGCTAAGTCGTATAGCTTCTCATTTGTTATGGCTTGGACCTTTTATGGCGGATATCGGTGCACAGACTCCCTTTTTTTATATTTTTAGAGAGAGGGAATTGATATATGATTTATTCGAAGCTGCCACAGGTATGCGAATGATGCATAATTATTTCCGCATCGGAGGCGTAGCAGCCGATCTACCTTATGGCTGGATAGATAAATGTTTAGATTTTTGTGATTATTTTTTAACAGGGATTCTTGAATATCAAAAACTTATTACGCAAAATCCTATTTTTTTGGAGCGAGTCGAAGGAGTGGGCATTATTGGTGGGGAGGAGGCGATAAACTGGGGTTTATCTGGACCAATATTACGAGCTTCTGGAATACAATGGGATCTTCGTAAAATTGATAATTATGAGTGTTACAATGAATTCGATTGGGAAGTCCAATGGCAAAAAGAAGGAGATTCATTAGCTCGTTATTTAGTACGAATGAGTGAAATGAGGGAATCCATAAAAATAATTCAACAGGCCCTAGAAGGAATTCCTGGCGGACCCTATGAAAATTTAGAAGTCCGGCGCTTTGGTAGAGCAAAAAATTCCGAATGGAATGATTTTGAATATAGATTTATTAGTAAAAAACCTTCACCCAATTTTGAATTGTCGAAACAAGAACTTTACGTAAGAGTGGAAGCCCCAAAGGGGGAATTAGGAATTTATTTGATAGGAGACAATAGTATTTTCCCTTGGAGATGGAAAATTCGTCCACCCGGCTTCATAAATTTGCAAATTCTTCCTCAACTAGTTAAAAGAATGAAATTGGCTGATATCATGACGATACTAGGTAGTATAGATATCATTATGGGAGAAGTTGATCGTTGAAATGATAATTGATACGACAGAAGTACAAACTATCAATTCTTTTTCTACATCGGAATCCTTAAAAGAGGTTCATGGGCTCATATGGACTTTTGTACCCATTTTAATCCTTATATTGGGAATTACAATAGGGGTACTAGTAATTGTGTGGTTGGAAAGAGAAATATCTGCAGCGCTACAACAACGTATTGGGCCTCAATATGCCGGCCCCTTGGGAATTCTTCAAGCTTTGGCAGATGGAACTAAACTACTTTTAAAAGAAGATCTTCTCCCGTCTAGAGGAGATCTTCGTTTGTTTAGTATTGGACCGTCTATAGTAGTCATATCGATTCTAGTAAGTTATTTAGTAATCCCTTTTGGGTATCGCCTTGTTTTAGCCGATCTTAGTATAGGTGTTTCTTTATGGATCGCCATTTCAAGTATTGCTCCTATTGGGCTTCTTATGTCAGGGTATGGATCGAATAATAAATATTCTTTTTCAGGTGGTTTGCGAGCTGCTGCTCAATCCATTAGTTATGAAATACCATTAACTCTATGTGTATTATCAATATCTCTACGTGTGATTCGTTGAATATAAAATTTATATTTCTTTCCTTTATTTCTAGGAAAAAAGTTGAATGAATTGAATGGATATTTTTTTTATTCATGATTCAGGTCAATGAGTTAAACCAAATAGTTATATGAGTGAAACAAAACAACTTAGAAATTTGCAGTAAGAAGATAAAATCTCACTTCATATGTACAAGAATCAAATTAAAGTAAACATAAGCCGTGTAAAATGGTTATCCCAAGATTGAGATTCGTCATCATATCTTGAAGCGGGTATAAAAGATCGACTGTATGGAGTTTTCATTACTGTCTTGTATTTATTAACATGCCGTAGATCAATCAAAAATCAGTGGACAATTAGGAACACAAAAGTACACAAAAGATTAGTAATGGAGATAATATAAGGTAAGGTATAAAAAAAAAAAAAAAGATATTTCTGCATAAAATGAATCATAATAGAGGCTTTAAATTGGTAGAAATGATCAAGCAGTACTTTCCTATGATTCCGATCTAGAGTAATACTCCTATTCACTGATTAAAAAAAATAACTATTCAGAACGAATTAATCCTTTATTTATTTTTTCAAAGTACCCGCCTCTGAGATAGAAGAACAGGAATAAAAGAAATAGAATATAATATTCGAATGAATAAAAAAAAATCTTTATTTTTTCTTTTTCCTATGCATATACATCCAAATAGATGAAATTCTTATCATTATTTAATTTATGAAAAATTCCTCTAATTATTTTATTAATTTTTTTTATTCATATAACGAATATTTGATTAAATAGTTTAAATTATTACCGAACAAAACAAAGAAAAATATACTTTGATTATAAGGGATGAGATGAATTCCGAAGTCTTTTTTTCTTATTTTTGCGAACGGAATTTCGTTGGTTTAATTTGGGACTCTCCGACAGATCTTTTTTTTTTCTACCCTAAAACAAAAGGAAGTGATAAGACCGAACCAGTCCTTACATTTATTTGTGGCCATAGAGGAGCCGTATGAGGCTGAGGTCTCATGTACGGTTTTGAAATAGCGATGGGAACGGTGTTGTTTTTATCGACTATAATTATCTAATAGTTCAAGTACAGTTGATATAGTTGAAACACAGTCCAAATATGGTTTTGGGGGGTGGAATCTGTGGCGTCAGCCCATAGGATTTATGGTTTTCATAATTTCTTCTCTAGCTGAATGTGAGAGATTGCCCTTTGATTTACCAGAAGCGGAAGAAGAATTAGTAGCAGGTTATCAAACGGAATATTCAGGTATCAGATTTGGTTTATTTTATCTTGCTTCGTACCTAAATCTATTAGTTTCTTCATTATTTGTAACGATTCTTTACTTAGGTGGGTGGAAGTTATCTATTCCATATATATCTGTTCCTGAACTTTTCGGAATAAAAAAAATAGCTGGAGTCTTTGGAATGACAATTGGTATCCTTGTTACATTAGCTAAAGCTTATTTGTTTATATTCATTTCTATCACAACAAGATGGACTTTACCCAGGATGAGAATGGACCAGCTATTAAATCTTGGATGGAAATTTCTTTTACCTATTTCTTTGGGTAATCTATTATTGACAACTTCTTCTCAACTTGTTTCACTATAAATTAAATAATAGAATACGATAAGAATATTCTAGATTCATAACCCCTTTCAAACAAGAGAAAGAAACATCAATTTATTCATGGATATCTACAATATGTTTCCAATGGTGACTGGGTTCATGAATTATGGTCAACAAACAATACGGGCTACAAGGTACATTGGTCAAAGTTTCATAATTACCTTATCTCATACAAATCGTTTACCTGTAACTATTCAATATCCTTATGAAAAATCAATTACGTCAGAACGTTTTCGCGGTCGAATTCACTTTGAATTTGATAAGTGTATTGCTTGCGAAGTATGTGTTCGTGTATGCCCAATAGATCTACCTGTTGTTGATTGGAGATTGGAAAGAGATATGAAAAAGAAACAATTACTTAATTATAGTATTGATTTTGGGGTCTGTATATTTTGTGGTAACTGTGTCGAGTATTGTCCAACAAACTGTTTATCAATGACTGAAGAATATGAACTTTCTACTTATGATCGTCACGAATTGAACTATAATCAAATTGCATTGGGTCGGTTACCAATATCAGTAATTGGAGATTATACAATTCAAATAGTTATGAATTCAACTCAAATAAAAATCGATAAAAATAAATCCCTTGATTCGAGAACGATTACCGATTACTAAAATTTTTTTGATATAAAGGATCAAAGCTTTTTTTGTCAATAACTACAAATATAATACTATTTATTTATTTTTGAGAATTATTCTTTTATTTAAACTAATTATAATAATAAATTTTATTTATCGCGAGAATTTCAAAATATACAATTCTAAAGTTTTTTATTTTGGATAAAAAAGTAAGTGTAATTAGTCCAATAATTATATCTAAATAATTATATCTATTATATATATATAATAGATAACTAATTATATATATATTCTATATAGTTATATCCATATTAAGGTTATATCCATATTAAGATTTAATTCAATTAGGAAGGTATTATAAATTGGATAAACCTTTTTCCTTGACTATTTAGTAAAGTCATGATTTGACTTATTTTTTTTGTGGACATTTTATACATAATGGATTTACCAGGACCAACACATGATATTCTTGTAGCATTTCTGGGGTCAGTTCTTCTATTAGGGGGTATGGGAGTTGTATTACTTACCAATCCTATTTATTCTGCTTTTTCGTTGGGGTTGGTTCTTGTTTGTATATCTTTATTCTATATTTCATCGAACTCCTTTTTTGTGGCTGCTGCACAGCTTCTTATTTATGTGGGAGCCATAAATGTTTTAATTATATTTGCGGTAATGTTCATGAATGGTTCCGAATATTCTAATGATTCATATTTTTGTACCGTTGGAGATGGAGTCACTTCACTAGTTTGTATAAGTATTTTTTTTTCACTGATTACTATTATATCAGATACATCATGGTATGGAATTATTTGGACTACAAGATCAAACCAGATTATAGAACAGGACCTAATAAGTACTGTTCAACAAATTGGGATTCATTTATCGACAGATTTTTATCTTCCCTTTGAACTAATTTCAATAATTCTTTTAGTTTCCTTGATAGGTGTAATTACTATGGCTCGCCAATAATAAATATAGTTAGAATAAAAAAAATTAGAGTTATAAAAATTTTAAATATGAAATTAAATATATAATAAAATCAAAAGGTTTAATAATTTTAATTAAATTTGTTTACTTTCTTTTGTTTTGTAATTATAACTTCTAGTTAATTGAATCCCTTGAATTCTTGATATTGAAATGAATCGAGATTGATAAGGAGTTAGTCAATGATGTTCGAGCATGTACTTTTTTTTAGTGTCTATTTATTTGCTATTGGTCTCTATGGATTGATCACAAGTCGAAACATGGTTAGAGCACTTATGTGTCTTGAGCTTATACTAAATTCGGTTAATATTAATCTCGTAACATTTTCTGATATATTTGATAGTCGACAATTAAAAGGGAACATTTTCTCAATATTTATTATAGCCGTTGCAGCTGCAGAAGCTTCTATTGGACTTGCTATTGTTTCGTCGATTCATCGAAACAGAAAATCAACGCGTATCAACCAATCGAATTTGTTGAATAATTAATTAAAATTATCATGATCATATACTAAAAAATTAGTTATTTTATTTCTATATCTATAGATTATTCATCTAATTAATATAGAAATAAAATATAAATAATAATATATAATAATATAAATAATATAATATAAATAAAATTAAATAAAAATAAATAATATAAGATTAATATATTATATATATATAACGTGTATATATATAACATGTAAAATATATAGTATATATAATAACTAAGATATATAATAACTAAGAAACTATAATATATGAATTATATATTCATATTATTATGTATATACATTATAATATATATATGAAATTTGATATTGAATTTCAATTTGACTATTTTACTAGATTAGCGAAGTATAATTAATACTAAACTAATTTATAATAATCTAAATTTATATATTGACTTGAATATCAATTTATTTTGTTGGACCATTTTCATTCACACACCCGACTCGTATGATTATAATTTTTGAAACGAAAATTAAAGTCTCTTGGCTTTTTCTTTTCTTATAAGCAGATTTAGAAAAATATTGATTCTTCCAATTTTAGTAAACCACTGCTTCGTCTGGTGTCTACAATATAACTACTACTTCTATACCAGATTGAAAATTTTTGATGTTCAAACCCGGGCTGTTATAGATTCAATGTCACATTCAGTAAAAATTTATGATACATGTATAGGGTGTACTCAATGTGTACGAGCTTGCCCTACAGATGTGTTGGAAATGATACCGTGGGACGGATGTAAAGCTAAGCAAATTGCTTCCGCACCAAGAACCGAGGATTGTGTAGGTTGTAAGAGATGTGAATCCGCTTGTCCAACGGATTTTTTGAGTATCCGTGTCTATTTATGGCATGAAACAACTCGCAGCATGGGACTATCTTATTGATACGTTACAAAAAAATACACTTTAATTATTTGATTCCTCTTTACCGACAAAAGCTCGTATTCAGAATAGAATAATATATTTTATTCAGTACGGGCTTTTGTGGTCAAAAACGTATCTTGTCTTTATCACGAATAATTTTCCTTGGCTAACAATACTTGTTGTTTTGCCGATATTCGTCGGCTCCTGCATTTTTTTTCTTCCTTATAGAGGAAATAAGATGTTCAGGTGGTATGCTATAGGTATTTGCTTGTTAGAACTCCTTTTAATGACCCACGTTTTCTGTCATCATTTCCAATTGGACGATCCATTAATCCAATTGGAAGAAGATTTTAAATGGATAGATATTTTTGATTTTCACTGGAGACTGGGAATTGATGGACTTTCCATAGGACCCATTTTACTGACAGGATTTATCACCAGTTTAGCTACTTTAGCAGCTTGGCCAGTTACTAAAAATGCACAATTGTTCTATTTTCTCATACTAGCAATGTACAGCGGTCAAATAGGACCATTTTCTTCTCGAGACCTTTTACTTTTTTTCATGATGTGGGAGTTAGAATTAATTCCTGTTTATTTACTTTTATCCATGTGGGGAGGAAAGAACCGTCTCTACTCAGCGACAAAGTTTATTTTGTACACGGCGGGGGGCTCCATTTTTCTTTTAATAGGGGTTTTGGGTATGGGTTTATATGGTTCTAATGAACCTACATTAGATTTTGGAAAATTAGCTAATCAATCATATCCTGTGGCATTGGAAATAATATTATATTTTGGATTCCTTATTGCTTATGCCGTCAAATTGCCGATTATACCTCTACATACTTGGTTACCCGATACCCATGGAGAAGCACATTACAGTACATGTATGCTTCTAGCTGGAATTTTATTAAAAATGGGAGCGTATGGACTTATTCGAATCAATATGGAATTATTATCCCACGCTCATTCCATATTTTCTCCCTGGTTGGTAATAATAGGAACTATTCAAATAATCTATGCAGCTTCGACCTCTCTCGGTCAACGGAATTTGAAAAAGAGAATAGCCTACTCTTCTGTATCTCACATGGGTTTTACAATTATAGGAATTGGTTCCATAACCGGAATCGGGCTCAATGGTGCTATTTTACAAATACTCTCTCATGGATTTATTGGTGCTGCACTTTTTTTCTTGACGGGAACGACTTGTGATAGAATGGGTCTTGTTTATCTCGACGAAATGGGAGGGGTATCGATCCCAATGCCAAAACTTTTTACCATGTTCAGTAGTTTTTCAATGGCTTCTCTTGCATTGCCGGGAATGAGTGGTTTTGTTGCAGAATCATTAGTTTTTTTTGGAATAATTACTAGTAAAAGATTTCTTTTAATGTCAAAAATACTAATTACTTTTGTAATGGCAATAGGAATGATATTAACTCCTATTTATTTATTATCTATGTTACGTCAGATGTTCTATGGATACAAGTTATTTCATGTTACAAATTCTAATTTTTTGGATTCTGGACCACGAGAACTATTTGTTTCAATCTGTATCTTTTTACCCATACTAGGGACTGGTATTTATCCCGATTTCATTCTCTCGTTATCAGTTGATAGGGTACAAGCTATACTATCTAATTATTTTTATCGATAGTCTTTCATTAAAAATACGGAAATCGAATTTTTTTTGTCTTTTTATTTTCCGCTTTTAAACGCCGAACAATACAAAAGAATTAAATGAATTAAAAATCTCAATTTTAATCAGATACATTTCGAGTTTTTTAGAATCCTTTGAACCATTCCTGGTTCAAAGGGTTCTAAAAAACTTGCACAAAAAAAGAACTTTCACTATATATTTATATATAAATATGGGTATGGGATGATGTTTTGTTCTTATACGTACTCGTTATTTTATGTAGTTTATTCAATTATTTAGTATTTTAGATGTTAATGTGAATGAACCATAACTATGTAGACCTATCCCTAATAGATTGATTCCAAAATAGCATATCCAAATTATAAGGAATCCCATAGAAGCCACAAGTGCCGAATTTGTACCCTGCAAACTTTTATTTGTACTAGTTCTAGTATGTAAATAAATTGCGAATATGATCCAAGTAATAAATGCCCAAGTTTCCTTGGGGTCCCAACTCCAATACGATCCCCATGCTTCATTAGCCCATACTGCTCCACAAAGAATTCCTATGGTTAAAAAGGTAAACCCTAAACTAATGACACGATAACTCAAATAATCCAAACGTCGAGTTAATTGATATTTATAATAATTTCGAAATGAAAGAAAAGAAGTGTTTTTATAAACACTTCTTTTTTCATTCCAACAGTTAATCTTACCAAAGATAAATTTTTTAATTAAGAAATTTTTGACTTTACCATTACAAAAAATATTGATGTTTTTTCGAAATGTAATGACTAGAAGAGCCACTGAGAATAATGATCCACATAAAAGAGCGGCATAGCTTAATAACATCATACTTACGTGCATCATTAACCACTGAGATTGTAGAGCAGGTACTAATATTACGGATTGGTGCATTTCAGTTAAAAGACCCGACGTGGCAAAGCCTTGTGTGAAAATGGTACTTGATGCAGTTATTGTGTTTAAATCATTTTTATGATTCCCCATCTTGTAAATGGTATGAATAATGGATAAACTACACGAAAGGAAAATTAATGACTCGTATAAATTACTTAAGGGAAAATGTCCCGAAGAAATCCAACGAGAAACCAATAATCCCGTTATAGATAAAAAAGTAGCTATCATTCCTTTTTCTGATGAATCAGGCAACCCTACGCTTTCGTGGACAAAAAAGGTCATCAAATAAATCGTAATAACAATTGAAATTATCGAAAAAGAGATATGAGTCAATATATGTTCTAAAATTGTAAATATCATAAAAAGGAGTCCCATAAGAGAATTGAAATCGAGAATTGAATACATTATAGGAGCCATTGTATAGGATCCATTGTGTCTATTTTAGAAGATTTTTTTGATAGGATAGGATGCCGCCACTCGGACTCGAACCGAGATGCTCTAGCACTGCTTCCTAAGAGCAGCGTGTCTACCAATTTCACCATGGCGGCTTACTTAAAATAATAATAGTCAATTTATGTTGAATCGTCGAGATTCAAGGATTCAATATAGTTTATAAAACAAAACATTAGAATCGATGAATCTTTATTCATTGAAATTTATATGATAATTTGAATCTTTATTAAATAAACAATAAAATAATCTTTAGTTAGTATCGTATTGTTGTAAGTTCGGTTTTAATAATGAACTTTGGTATACTAAAAACTAAGTTTTCAAAAAAGCAGTTAAAACTCCATAGTTTTAGACTGAGCTATAGAACCGGGAATTGTTCTTTTTATTTTTTTGGATTCGTTTTTATTTATCCAATGTTATTTTATGGATTCAAACAAAACGAAAAAAATAAAATGTATTATTTAATGAAGAAAATGAAATAACTAGGATTTTCTATGTATAACAATTTGATTACTAAATCATAAGAATTTATCACTGTCTAACGATTTAGATACTATTTTTTTATTATCAAAGTAAAGTATTAATATCTTTCATTATTATATTTTATTATATATATAATAATAATGGTAAGATTTACCAAATTAATTAGGTTTTTAGTTAACCATATAACAAATAAAACGATAAAATTTGCATTTCTATCACAATCATACTCTACTTTTCACGATAGAAAAAAAATTTCTATTGTGAAAAGTAGATACAAAAAAACCCCAAACCCAATATACATACCCTTATTCTACATATCACATCCACATACAATATTTATATACCACAGCAACTAGTTCCAACTGATCCTGTTTGATATTGAGGAGTTCAATACACTAATTAATGTTAATCATTTATTTTAAAATACTTGACGTTTTTCGGGGTATGTAAATTCCGATTATTCCACGACTTTATTATTTGTTTGTTGTACAAAAAAACTTTTTGAACGTCCGGTAGAAACCGATTTCGCTAAAGAAAAAGCCTTTACTGCAGCTAAATTTCCTTTTTTCTTCCAAATATTTTTACGAATACGTTTTTTTGACATAGAAGTACGTTTTTTGGGGACTGCCATTCAAAAAAAAGGGTTACTTATTTTTATCATTGTATGTGAAAGACATGTATTGTTCAAAATGAATTGTTCCTTTTAGCCGTTATCCATATTTATTCCGTAGTAAAATAGTAAAAAAACATTTAATTTTTCAAACACATTAAAAACCTATGAAAACATAAACATATAATAAAATTTAAATTAAAAAATTGAAACATACACATTAATATATTTAAAATAAGAGTAATTTAATTATATATATATATATGGATCATAGTAATTACGCATATGGATCATAGTAATTACGCATATGTATACATACCCTATGACATATATAGTAAGCTAAGAAAAAAAATATAAATACAAGAAAAGAAGAAAATTGTTTTTATTAATTGATTAAGGTAAGAGTGCCATACCCATAATTGAAATTACAATTCGAATTAGTAGTTAATCTGTTAACTAAGATATTTGATTACCTGATAACAATAACCTTATTTATTTTTTAATTTAAATTTAAAGTACGGATCGTACTATCTATATTCGAATTAAGTATTCCTTTTGGTATAACCATTTTTCCTTAATATACTATATTATATAATATGCCTATAAATTACCAGGATGGAATATTGTATTATTCCAGTTTTAGTAGAATGATTAAAAATTTCATTTTTTATTATGGAACATACATATCAATATGCATGGATAATAACTTTTCTTCCACTTCCAGTTACTATGTCAATAGGATTCGGGCTTCTACTTATTCCGACAGCAACAAAAAATATTCGTCGTATATGGGCTTTTCCTAGTATTTTTTTCTTAAGTATAGCTATGGTATTTTCAGCCAATTTATCTATTCAAGAAATAAATGGAAGTTCCATCTATCAATATCTATGGTCTTGGACCATCAATAATGATTTTTCCTTAGAGTTCGGATATTTAATCGATCCACTTAGTTCGATTATGTCAATACTAATTACTACTGTTGGAATTATGGTTCTTATTTATAGTGACAATTATATGTCCCATGATCAAGGATATTTAAGATTTTTTTCTTATATGAGTTTTTTCAATGCTTCTATGTTGGGATTAGTTACCAGTTCAAATTTGATAAAAATTTATGTTTTTTGGGAACTAGTGGGAATGTGTTCTTATTTATTAATAGGATTTTGGTTCACACGACCGACTGCAGCAAGTGCTTGTCAAAAAGCTTTTGTAACTAATCGTGTAGGGGATTTTGGTTTATTATTAGGAATCTTAGGTTTTTATTGGATAACTGGTAGTTTTGAATTTCGGGATTTGTTCGAAATAACTAACAACTTGTTACACAATAATGGGGTCAGTTCTTCATTTACTACTTTGTGTGCCTTTTTATTATTCCTCGGTGCAGTTGCTAAATCCGCGCAATTCCCCCTTCATGTATGGTTACCTGATGCAATGGAAGGACCTACTCCTATCTCGGCTCTTATACACGCTGCTACCATGGTAGCAGCGGGAATTTTTCTTGTAGCTCGACTTCTTCCTCTTTTCATATCCATACCTTACATAATGAATATTATTTCTTTAATAGGTGTAATAACAGTACTATTAGGAGCTACCTTGGCTCTTGCTCAAACAGATATAAAAAGAAGTTTAGCCTATTCTACAATGTCTCAATTGGGTTATATTATGTTAGCTCTAGGTTTAGGTTCTTATCGAGCTGCTTTATTCCATTTGCTTACTCACGCCTATTCTAAAGCTTTATTATTTTTGGGATCCGGAGCCATTATCCATTCAATGGAACCTGTTGTTGGATATTCACCAGATAAAAGTCAGAATATGATTCTGATGGGCGGTTTAAAAAGATATGTTCCAATTACAAGAACTACTTTTTTATTAGGTACACTTTCTATTTGTGGTATTCCACCTCTTGCTTGTTTTTGGTCCAAAGATGAAATTCTTAATGAGAGTTGGTTGTATTCACCAATTTTTGCAATAATAGCTTGTTTCACAGCAGGATTAACTGCATTTTATATGTTTCGCGTGTATTTGCTTACTTTTGATGGGCATTTGCGCATAAATTGTAAAAATTACAGTAGCACCAATAATAGCTCGTTCCATTCAATATCTCTATGGGGAAAAGAAGTTGTTCCAAAAAAAGTTGATAGAAATTTTCTTTTATCAAAAATAGAAAATATGGTCTTCTTTTTTTCAAAGGATAGATATAAAATATCTAGTAATCTAAAAAAAAGAAGACCATATTCTTTCGAAAAAAAGTACACTTATACTTCTATGTATCCTCACGAATCGGACAATACTATGCTATTTCCTCTGTTTGTTTTGGTACTATTTACTTTGTTTGTTGGAACAATAGGAATTCATTTTTATTATGGAATAATATATTTTGATATATTATCAAAATGGTTAACTCCATCGACAAATCTTTTACATCCCAATGCGAGTTATTCCGTGGATTGGTATGAATTTTTTACAAATGCAATTTTTTCGGTAAGTATAGCTATTTTTGGACTATTAATAGCATATGTTTTATATGGGTCTGTTTATTCATTGTTCCAGAATTTGGAATTCATTAATTCATTTATAAAAGGAGGTCCTAAAAGAATTTTCTTGGACAAAATAAAAAATAGAATATACAATTGGTCCTACAATTGTGGTTATATAGATATTTTTTATACTAGAGTTTTTACCTTGGGTATAAGGGGATTAACCAAACTAACTCAGTTTTTTGATAGAAATATAATTGATGGAATTATCAATGGGGTTGTTGTTGCAAGTTTATTTATAGGGGAAGGAATTAAATCTACGGGAGGTGGACGAATTTCTTCTTATCTATTTTTGTATTTATTTTATGAAGAAAATTTCATTGATTCTTTATTGTGAATCGTACAATTTTGATTGATTTTTTTTCGCCATTTTTTCGCTACTAATACTAATCGAGACCATTTGCTCTGAGATAAATTGTATGCATAA